ACAGGTACAAATATTAAATCGAGGTACCCATTCTATGACAATTCTCAACAACTTACCCTCTATTTTTGTGCCGTTAGTGGGCCTAGTATTTCCGGCAATTGCAATGGCTTCTTTATTTCTTCATGTTCAAAAAAATAAGATTTTGTAAATCCGATGTGGTCAAATCTCCTCTAGTTTTTTTTTTTCAAGACTTAGCAAACACGGCACGGATATCCATTTAGTAGAGTATTGTATAACAATAACAAATAACAGGCGGCTTTCTGCGAACATAAATGAAAGAGCTCTTATGCATGCATAAACATGATATATGGGTAAATGAATTCTATCTATTTTCAAAAATAGGCCAGGATCCAAGCTCATGTCTGAAATTTAAGTCAATGTATCCATATGTATGTAGCTATCTAATCTATATGTATCTATCTATAGGGAATCCTATGAAGGGGATGTTCTTATTTTATTATATCTAACTAATTTGATGAATTACTGCTAAAAGTTCACATCAGAATAGTACTAGTTGATGAAAGTTACTTCGGAAACAAAAAAAAGTAAAGTCAAATTGATTTTGGTTATTCCCTCAATTCCAAGAAAATGCAACTGGATCTAGTATGTATGAGTTGGCGATCAGAATATATATGGATAGAATTTATAGCAGGATCTCGCAAAACAAGTAATTTCTGCTGGGCCTTTATCCTTTTTTTAGGTTCATTAGGATTCTTATTGGTTGGGATTTCTAGTTATCTTGATAGGAATTTGATATCTTTATTTCCGTCTCAACAAATCCGTTTTTTCCCACAAGGGATCGTGATGTCTTTCTATGGGATCGCGGGTCTCTTTGTTAGTTCCTATTTGTGGTGCACAATTACATGGAATGTCGGTAGCGGTTATGATCGATTTGATCGAAAAGAAGGAATAGTGTGTATTTTTCGTTGGGGATTTCCTGGAAAAAATCGCCGCATCTTTCTACGATTCCTTATGAAAGATATTCAGTCCATCAGAATAGAAGTGAAAGAGGGTATTTATGCTCGTCGTGTCCTTTATATGGAAATTAGAGGCCTGGGGGCTATTCCGTTGACTCGTACTGATGAGAATTTGACTCCGCGCGAAATTGAGCAAAAGGCTGCGGAATTGGCCTATTTCTTGCGCGTACCAATTGAAGTATTTTGAAAAATGCACTAAAGAAAAAATGCTTTCTCAGCAGGAGGAACAAACCCAAGAATCCTCTTTTTTCTATAGCATAACTTACTTAATTGAAGTTTCTTCAGAATGTCCAGTCGGGCCAAAGCAAGGCAAACGTGGATGGAACAGCCATAACATAAAACGAAACCGTTTTTGTCTGTAAAAAAATCGTTTTTTTTGCGTATGGAAATCCCCACTCAATTCAATTCAGTAACAAAAGAAGTAACAAATCGAAATAATAGATTGATCTCACATATCAAAACTTTTCGGAATCAAAAATTTAGCTTTTTTTTTTATTTTCAATATTTTGTTCAATATTTTGAATTCGTACGTTAGATATGGATAGATCATATCTTGGAAATTATCTCTATTTTCTTTTGGTAATGGACCCTTTTTATCCTTTCTTTTGTCTTTCTTAATGACCAAACAATTAGATCTCTTATAATGAGAACTTTTCTTTCTTTTTTGCCACTCGGTTTTGATTATCACAATATTCTTCAGAAAATTCTCTCAAATATTCCTTCAAATATTCCTGGATTATGCTCTGGACAGCCTGCGAATTTTTTTTTTTCGAAATATTTTCTATTTGAATTCTTACTAGAAAGGAAGTTCTTTCATTTCGAAATCCGAATAATATTCATTATTTGAATTTGAATCTTTTTATCGAATAGAGTCAACAAATGAGGTGGTTTCAGTAACAATTCACAGATGAAAAAATGACAAAAAAGAACGCACCCATTCCCATTAGATATCTCTCATCTATAGTATTTTTAGTATTCTTGCCCTGGTGGATTTCTCTCTCATTTAATAAAAGTCTGGAATCTTGGATTACTAATTGGTGGAATACTAGGCAATCCGAAACTTTCTTGAATGATATTCAAGAAAAGAGTATTCTAGAAAAATTCATAGAATTAGAGGAACTGTTCCTCTTGGACGAAATGATAAAGGAATTCCCGGAAAGGCATCTACAAAAGCTTCGTATAGGGCTACACAAAGAAACAATCCAATTGATCAAGATGCACGACGAGGATCATATCCATACGATTTTGCACTTCTCGACAAATATAATCTGTTTCGTTATTCTAAGCGGTTATTCTATTCTGGGTAATGAGGAACTTGTTATTCTTAACTCTTGGGTTCAAGAATTCCTATATAATTTAAGCGACACAATAAAAGCCTTTTCGATTCTTTTAGTAACTGATTTATGTATCGGATTCCATTCGCCCCACGGTTGGGAACTAATGATTGGCTATGTCTACAACGATTTTGGATTTGCTCATAATGATCAAATTATATCTGGTCTTGTTTCCACTTTTCCAGTCATTTTAGATACAATTTTGAAATATTGGATTTTTCGTTATTTAAACCGTGTATCTCCGTCACTTGTAGTGATTTATCATTCAATGAATGACTGAAAAACGATTCACTGATCCAATTAGAATGTTTCAGACTTTGTACATAAGCAAAACATTCAAAGTCGTACTTATCTTTTACCTTACTCTTTCTACCCATCGAGAGGATTCCTCCTAGATTCCAGTAATCTGATATTCCAGTAAAATTATTTCAGTAAATAGCAGAATCGTGGATGGGGAACTATACTAGTGACCCACCAAATTTTATTGTAGAAATTTTCGGCATCAACGATTGGACCATGCAAATTAGAAATACCCTTTCTTCGATAAAGGAAGAGATTACTCGATTCATTTCCGTATCGTTCATGATATATATAATAACTCGGGCATCCATTTCAAATGCGTATCCCATTTTTGCGCAGCAGGGTTTTGAAAATCCACGAGAAGCAACTGGTCGTATTGTATGTGCCAATTGCCATTTAGCTAATAAGCCTGTGGATATTGAGGTTCCACAGGCCATACTTCCTGATACTGTATTTGAAGCAGTTGTTAGAATTCCTTATGATATGCAACTGAAACAAGTTCTTGCTAATGGTAAAAAGGGGGCTTTGAATGTAGGGGCCGTTCTTATTTTACCAGAGGGGTTTGAATTAGCCCCCCCCGATCGTATTTCGCCCGAGATGAAAGAAAAGATAGGCAATCTGTCTTTTCAGAACTACCGTCCCACTAAAAAAAATATTCTTGTGATAGGGCCAGTGCCTGGGCAGAAATATAGTGAAATTACTTTTCCTATTCTTTCCCCGGACCCCGCGACTAATAAAGATATTCACTTCTTAAAATATCCAATATACGTAGGTGGTAACAGGGGAAGGGGTCAGATTTATCCCGACGGGACCAAAAGTAACAATACAGTTTATAATGCTACAGCGGCGGGGATAGTAAGTAAAATCATACGAAAAGCAAAAGGGGGGTACGAAATAACCATAGCCAATGCATCGGACGGACGTGAAGTGGTTGATATTATCCCCCCAGGACCAGAACTTCGTGTTTCAGAGGGCGAATCTATCAAACTTGATCAACCATTAACAAGTAATCCTAATGTGGGTGGATTTGGACAGGGAGATGCAGAAATAGTACTTCAAGACCCATTACGTGTCCAAGGCCTTTTGTTCTTTTTGGCATCTGTTGTTTTGGCACAAATCTTTTTGGTTCTTAAAAAGAAACAGTTTGAGAAGGTTCAATTGTCCGAAATGAATTTCTAGATCCGTGGATTTATCAACATTGTGAAGACGGGTATTTTATTTTACCCCTTCGTTGGTTTTTCAATCCAAATTGGAGATTGGAGGGGTGTGACTATGTCACTATTGTCAGATTTAAATATCCTAGAATGTGTCAATAGTTTTCTATTCTAATTCGAATAGAATCAAATTCGACTAGAATGAGATACTAAAATAAGATAAAAGTAAAAAAGTAAGCGGAGAAGATAAAGAAAGGAAGGAGAAATGAGGGTAACAAGGGATTCTAAAAGGTATTATTCGTCGTCCTAGCCCTCGATACCAGAAAGGGAATTTTCCACATCCCTTTCTGGTGTCGAAATCGAAATAATAATGGTTTTTGATTCCATTCGTCAAAGATTCCTATTCTTATATTCTTAATTTAGATTTTTTCCAGGCTTATCAGAACTTTTTTTTGTATTTCTTACGTATACGTATAATTAAGTAGTGCAAAAACAAAAAAAAAAGAAATGGAAATTTATTGAGCAACTAGAACTTCTTCAATGAACTTATAAAACAATTTCATTTGATGAGATACTAAAATAAATAAAGTCAAGTTGGACTAATATAGAAAGGATTTGCATGATATCTGATCGAAAGAAATCTATATATAGATGAATTGTGATTCTGGGATCCAGGAAAAAGACATTGAGTGATTGCTTACTTTCTTCTAACTTTGAAAGTATCGATAGATACTATCGGGGAACAAATGTTCTAAATCAATTAAGCAAGTTAATTAAAAAAAAATCATCAGAAAAAAAATGAAATGGAATGTTTTGAAGCATCGGAAAAGTGATCTATTTTGTCGTTTATACATATACGAACAAAACAGAATATTATGATTATAATATTATGATTATTAAGAACTCAACGGGGCCCTACCCCTCGAATCAGACAAAGAAATAAGTGATAGGCCCCGTCGAGTTCTTACGCTTTCATGTCTATAACGAAATTTATCCGATTACTACAAGGACGAACCCAATCCGGAATATGAACCATAAAAGAAAATGCCTATTAAACCGATCACAGGAATACCAGTTACAGTACCTATTATCCAAAGAGGAATCCTTCCAGTAGTATCGGCCATTTATCCCGCTTCCCTCCCCATTTTATCAAGTGGTCATGCTAGAGACATAAACAGTCATAGATAATTATAAGATGCGATCCGTCCGAATGGGATAAGAGAATTCCTACTATT